CTGTGGACCAAGCTATTATTGCAAAAATAGGTGAATACAACCAACTATCATTAAGAATTTCATCTTTGGACCAAAAACAAGCAAGGGGTGGAATACCAGAAAGAGAAAGTGTACCCAATAAAAAAGCAGTTTTTGTAATTGGTACATGTTTTCTTAAACCGCCCATAAGAACCATATTCTGACTTTTATCTGGAGAATATCCAACAATAGCTTCCATCGCATGAATAATTGATCCAGATCCTAAGAACAACAATGCCTTCGAATAAGCATGAGTAATCAAATGAAATAAAGCAGCTCGATAAGACCCCATACCTAGAGCTAACATCATATAACCCAATTGAGACATTGTAGAATAAGCTAAGCTTTTCTTAATATCTTTTTGAGCAAGAGCTAAAGTGGCTCCTAAAAATAATGTTATTATACCTATCAAAGCTATTAGATTTAGAATGTAAGGTATAACTATGAAAAGAGGAAGAAGCCGAGCTACAAGAAAAATTCCTGCTGCTACCATAGTAGCGGCATGTATAAGAGCCGAAATGGGGGTAGGCCCTTCCATGGCATCAGGTAACCATACATGAAGGGGAAATTGGGCGGATTTAGCAACAGCGCCGGCAAATAATAGGGAGGCGCATAAAGTAACAAATAAAAAATTAACTTCATTATTATAAACCAAGTTATTGAATATTTCAAACAAATCCCGAAATTCGAAACTACCTGTTATCCAATAAAAACCCAAAATTCCTAATAATAAACCAAAATCCCCGACACGATTAGTTACAAACGCTTTTTGACAAGCATTCGCGGCACTGGGTCGTGTGAACCAAAAACCTATTAATAGATAAGAACACACTCCAACTAATTCCCAAAAAATATAAATTTGTATCAAATTAGAACTAGTAACTAATCCCAACATTGAAGTATTGGAAAAACTCATATAAGCAAAAAATCTCAAATATCCCTGATCATGAGACATATAATTGTCACTATAAATAAGAACCATAATTCCAACAGTAGTGATTAATATCGACATAATAGAAGTAAGTGGATCAACCAAGCAGCCAAATTCTAAAGAAAAATCATTATTGATGGTCCAAGACCATACATATTGATAGACAGAATTCTTATTTATTTGCTGAATAGAAAAAAGGGCTGAAAAAACCATAACTATACTTAATAATAAAACACTAGGAAAAGCCCACATACGGCGAAGATTTTTTGTTGCCGTTGGAAAAAGTAGAAGTCCTGTTCCAATTAAGATAGGAACTGGAAGTGGAATGAAAGGTATAATCCATGAATATTGATATGTATATTCCATAAAAAAAAAAAAAAAAAAAAAAAATTATCTTAATTAATTGTTTCTGAGTCACCGGTTCTTATTTCGTTTGGGGTCGGTTAATAAAAAAAAAATGAAGATATATAAAATAAAACTTAAATAGAATTTTCTAGCCTTAATTATTCTGAATCTTTCCAAACTACTTCAAATATTTAAAATCAAGAGGTTATAATTGGTCAAATGATATAAATTCAAATGATATAAATAAGTCACTAGTGAAAAATAAATACTAATTTTATTAATACTGAATTTTTAATATTAAATTAAAATTTTTAAATAAAATTTTATGAAGATAAAAAATGAAAATTCGAATTTTCATTTTAATTATTACGTATTACAATAATTTTTTTATATCTATAAAACAAGGATAAATAATTATACCAAAAACAGTATTTGATATGAATCATAAAGCCCATAACTAAAACTATTTATTGTTATTGTAATTCGGTTATTTAGAATCATTAACCAATTTGTTTTGTAACTAATTGTTTGTCTTCCATTCCAATAAAAGCTATTTGTAGGAAATGCTATGATATCCAACACTTTAATTTTACGGAAAAAAAAGGGGGCAAATAAAATGCCTTTAAATTATGTATTTTGTATCCTTTAACAGATTAACTACTAGTCTCATTTGATAATTAAAATTTTGTGGACTCTTTCTTCGAGCTTGAACAATTAAATTAATATTAAATTAATTAATATAATAGAAAAAATTATTAAAGTTTTTTATTTTTTAATTAAGCGGGAAAAGGGTTGGGTTATTAAACTTTTAGATTTTTTTATTACATGTATAAATGTAACACGACGAAAATAGAAAGAAAACGAAACGGACAATCTTTCTTTTTTTTTTTTTTTTTTTGTATTATTTTTTTTTTTTTTTTTATCAACTTCAATCTATTTGGCATAGTGTACCTTATCTATTAATATTTTATGGGATTTTTACCCCCCTTTTTTTTGGAGTCTAATTTCGAGAAAAAATAGATAGAGAATAGTAAAGAACAATTGATTTTGAACAATAGATGTCTTTCACATCCAACCGAAAAACCTATTATAACTTTTTAATGGCAGTTCCAAAAAAGCGCACCTCTATTTCAAAAAAACGTATTCGTAAAAATATTTGGAAAAGGAAGGGGTATAGGGCAGCATTGAAAGCTTTTTCGTTAGCGAAATCTCTTTCTACCGGGAGTTCTAAAAGTTTTTTTTGTGTAACAAATAAATAATCTGAATCGTTCTAATAACTAATAAAGTGATATAATTTTGTTTATAGTTTATTTATAAGATTTATAAGTTATAAAAATGATAAATAATATTTATCAATTAGAATTAATATTAACATCATAATAGTATAGTAAAAGAATAAATATGAATATATAAGATAAATTACAATATAAACAATATACATTAAAAATAAAATAAATAAAAAAGAATTAGTCTCATAATGTTTTAATTTAAACGAATATAAAATTGAATTTGTTTTACTTTAATTTGAAGCCAAATTTTTCTTTCGTTTCTGATATAGATAAGAATTCTGTTGTCTACTGAATTCTAATGGTACTTTTTTGTTTGAAAAAAGGGTAAACGCAAGCGCAAGGTTTCGCCTTTCATTTTAGTATGTTTTATCATTTTCCGGATGGGGATTATCACTTTCCCCATCGCCCTTACTCAATAATAAAAAGAATTTTTTTTTAGTTATATTTTTTTTGTGATTTTATATTATATTATAAAGAAGAGGTCGTTGAAACTAATTGATTAAGTTTAAAATGTTTTTTATAATCTTTTAAACCATTATTTTGGGTTTTAGAAATTATTATCACTATATAAATTCCTTAAACCCAATTAAATTAATAAAAGTCCCGTTTACATTTTTAGGTAGTTCTATTTTACATTTTTAGGTAGTTATATGACGAATGCGCCAATTTTGAGTGATCTATTTTAGATCCTATGTTTCGATTGGAAGATCGATCAAGATATAATATATATATATTAATTAAAAAATTATTAAAAAATTTAGAAAATATTTTGAAGTACGGTACAATTTCTATACGAAATTTTTTTATATGATTGATACGACCATCCCAAATACCTAACTTAATGGGTTTGCTAAATCTTAACGCAAACTCTCTACACAACAAAAAATCCTAACGCAACCTAACTATGCAAATATTTACATAAATCTTTTGAGTGTATCGCTGAAATTGTGTTATATAAAAATTCTATTTTTTTATTAATCGATAAAATGCATTTTTTATTTTAGATTAATAAAATAAATGATAAAAGAAATTAATCATTAAAAAATGCAAACGAGGCAGAACATTTTTTTTACTTATATCCAGGGATTGAAGTAAAAATTATCTAGTTACAACTGTTACATTTTAGTTTTAGGAGAGCATAAAGTAATAGCCGACGAAAAAATACATTGTTAGTTCAGTTAAATAAAATTGACATCCTAAAATACTAAATAACTAAATAAAAAGATAATAATAAGAAAAATCAATATTATTAACGTTAACGAAAACGTTTTAATCCCTAATTTTTAAACAAGTTTTTATTCATCAATTTGAATGGTTTCCTAAAAAAAAATATTGGATTGAATTAACTCCTTCAAGCTCGACGATTGAATAAAAATAGGTTATTATGATTTCGAATAAGCCGCTATGGTGAAATCGGTAGACACGCTGCTCTTAGGAAGCAGTGCTAGAGCATCTCGGTTCGAGTCCGAGTGGCGGCATGGCATCTTCTAAAAGAGTAAGTCCTATAATGAATTCAATTCCCGATTTCAATTCCTATAATTGAGGGACGCCCTTATTAATTTAAAAATTTTTATGATATTTTCAACTTTAGAGCATATATTAACTCATATATCCTTTTCGATCGTTTCAATTGTAATTACAATTCATTTGATAATTTTATTAGTCGATGAAATCGTAGGACTAGATGATTCGTCAGAAAAGGGGATGATAGCTACTTTTTTCTGCATAACAGGATTATTAGTTACTCGTTGGATGTATTTGAGGCATTTACCATTAAGTGATTTATATGAATCATTAATTTTTCTTTCGTGGAGTTTTTCCTTTATTCATATTATTCCGTATTTTAAAAAACAGAAAAACCATTTTAGCGCAATAACCGCGCCAAGTGCTATTTTTACTCAAGGTTTTGCAACTTCGGGTCTTTTAACTGAAATGCATCAATCCGCGATATTAGTACCCGCTCTCCAATCCCATTGGTTAATGATGCACGTAAGTATGATGGTATTGAGCTATGCAGCTCTTTTGTGTGGATCATTATTATCACTAGCTCTTCTAGTCATTACATTTCGAAAATTCATAAGGATTTTTAGTAAAAGCAATAATTTAGAAAATGAGTCAGTTTACTTTAGTGAGATTCAATATGTGAACGAAAGAAACAATGTCTTACGAAACACTTCTTTTATTTCGTCTCAAAATTATTACAGGTATCAATTGATTCAACAATTGGATCGTTGGAGTTATCGTATTATTAGTCTAGGGTTTATCCTTTTAACCGTAGGTATTCTTTCGGGAGCAGTATGGGCTAATGAAGCATGGGGATCGTATTGGAATTGGGATCCAAAGGAGACTTGGGCATTTATTACTTGGACCATATTCGCTATTTATTTACATATTAGAACAAATAAAAATTTTGAAAGTGTAAATTCTGCAATTGTGGCCTCAATGGGCTTTCTTATAATTTGGATATGCTATTTTGGGGTTAATCTATTAGGAATAGGGTTGCATAGTTATGGTTCATTTACATTAACATCTAATTGAATAAAAGACTTGACGAATATAAACATAGGACGGCATACAGGTATATATACGAAAACTTCATGTAAACAATCAAGAACCATTTGAATCCTTTCCATTACTTGATTCAAATGGTTCGCACAAATTCAAAAGATATCTAGTTATAATAGAATTCCAATTTATTTATTTTACTTAAAAGAATATAAAAGACTCATTTTTTTATTGTACAATCAACCATTTTTAAAATCATGGGATTTCTGTTTCATTTTTTGGTTTACTCACAAAAACTATCGAAAAAAATAATTGGATAGAATAGCTTCGACCTTGTCAACTGATAATGATAAAACGAAATCGGGATAAACACCAATACCTATTACAGGTAAAAGGATAGAGATCGAAACAAATAATTCTCGCGGTCCCGAATCAAAAAAATAAGAGTTTGGGGCATTAAAAAGCTTGTATCCATAGAACATCTGGCGTAACATAGATAATGAATAAATAGGAGTTAATATCATTCCAATTGCCATTACAAAAGTAATTAATATTTTTGTCATTAAAAGATATTTTTGACTAGTAAGTATTCCAAAAAAAACTAACAATTCGGCAACAAAACCGCTCATGCCCGGTAATGCAAGAGAAGCCAGTGATAAGATACTGAAAGTCGTGAATATTTTTGGAATTGCGATAGCCATTCCGCCCATTTCGTCGAGATAAACAAGACGTATTCTATCATAACTCGTTCCGGCCAAGAAAAAAAGCGCAGCGCCAATAAATCCGTGAGAGATTATTTGTAAAATGGCTCCGTTGAGTCCTGTATCGCTTATAGAACCAATTCCTATAATTATGAAACCCATATGAGATACAGAAGAGTAGGCTATTCTTTTTTTTAAATTACGCTGACCGGGAGATGTTGAAGCTGCATAGATTATTTGAATTGTGCCTACTATAATCAACCAGGGAGAGAATATAGAATGGGCGTGGGGTAATAATTCCATATTGATCCGAACCAATCCATACGCTCCCATTTTTAATAAGATTCCGGCTAAAAGCATACAAGTACTGTAATGTGCCTCTCCATGGGTGTCTGGTAACCATGTATGTAAGGGTATGATCGGTGATTTGACAGCAAAAGCAATAAGAAATCCAATATAGAATATTATTTCCAGTGCTACAGGATACGATTGATTAGCTGATGTTTCAAAATTTAATGTTGGTTCATTGGAACCATATAAACCAATACCCAAAACTCCCATTAATAAAAAAACGGAACTTCCTGCAGTGTACAAAATAAATTTTGTAGCTGAATACAAACGTTTCTTTCCCCCCCACATGGATAGAAGTAGATAAACTGGAATTAATTCTAACTCCCACATGATGAAAAAAAGTAAAAGGTCTCGAGAAGAAAATGGTCCTATTTGACCGCTATACATTGCTAACATCAGAAAATGGAATAGTCGGGAATCTCGAGTAATCGGCCGAGCCGCTAAAGTAGCTAAAGTTGTGATAAATCCTGTCAGTAAAATGGGTCCTATAGAAATTCCATCTATTCCCAATCTCCAGTAAAAATAAAAAAAATCGATCCATTTATAATCCTCTGTCAGTTGCATTAATGGATCATCCAATTGGAAACGATAACCGAATGCATAGGTTGTTAGAAGGAGTTCTATTATGCATATACCTATAGTATACCAACGCATTATCTTATTTCCTCTATGAGGTAGAAAGAAAATTAAGGAACCCGCGAATATTGGCAAAACTACAACTAGCGTTAACCAAGGAAAATTATTCATGGTAAAAACAAGATAAACTTGGACCAGAAAAACCCGTGCTCAAAATAAATAGTTTTTGAGCGCGGGTTTTTGTCGGTAAAGGTAAAAAAATCAAATGTATTCAAGTAGGGTTTTCTGGAACGTATTAATAAGCCAGACCCATACTTCGAGTTGTTTCATGCCATAAATAAACTCGAACACTCAAGAAATCTGTCGGACAGGCGGATTCACATCTCTTACAACCGACACAGTCCTCTGTTCTTGGAGCAGAAGCAATTTGCTTAGCTTTACACCCGTCCCAAGGTATCATTTCTAATACATCCGTTGGGCAGGCGCGCACGCATTGAGTACACCCTATACACGTATCATAAATCTTTACTGAATGTGACATTTGGATCTATAAATTTTTGAATGTCAGAAAGTTTCGATCTAGTAAACTTGTAAATGAATCATATATTTAGACACCAGATGAATCAATAATTTATCATAATTTTTCTAATCAATCTACTTCTGGATTGACTCATGCGATAGAGCCAAGATACTTTAATTTCTTACATTTTTGAAAACATGTATTATTACGTAATGTATGGTCATGGTAATTCTAATTTATGAATATTAGAATTTATATGATTAATACTACTTATTCAACAAATTCGATTGATTGATACGAGTTGATTTTCTGTTACGATAAATTGATGAAACAATAGCCGGGCCAATAGCTGCTTCAGCGGCTGCAATAGCTATAACAAAAATTGAGAAAATATTTCCTTTTAATTGGCGACTATCAAAAAAATCAGAAAATGTTACGAAATTCATATTAACCGCATTCAGTATAAGTTCAAGACACATAAGGGCTCTAACCATATTCCGGCTCGTGATCAATCCATAGATACCGATAGAAAATAAGTAGGCACTCAAAACAAGTACATGTTCGAGCATCATTGACCAACTCCTTATCAATTTCGATTCATTTCAATATGAACTGAACAACAATTCAACAGATTCAATTGACTAGAATAAAAAAAAGTACGGAACAAAGGCAGATTTTCTAGTGTTAATAGAATAGATTGAATAATTTCTATTTTAGACATAAACAATCTTTAATTAAAGGGAAATAAATGTAATGTAATAAAACCGAACAGAGTTTAATGTGCATTGCTAATTCTATAAATTTTTTACTGTCGCGCCACGGCAATTGCACCTATCAAAGCGGCTAAAAGAATTATCGAAACGAATTCAAATGGAAGAAAGAAATCTGTTGATAAATGAATTCCAATTTGTTGACTATTACTTATCAAATCTTGCTCTATAATCTGGTTTGATCTTGTAGTCCAAATAATTCCGTACCATGACGTATCCGTAATAATAATCATGAGTAAAACAAAAATACTTGTACAAACTGGCAAAGTAACCACATCCCCAATGGTCCAAAGATTCAAATCTTTGTAATATTCTGAACCATTCATGAACATCACAGCAAATACGATTAAAACATTTATAGCTCCCACGTAAATAAGGAGTTGTGCAGCAGCTACAAAATAAGAGTTTAATAGAATATAGAATAAGGATATACAAACAAGAACCAGTCCCAATGAAAAGGCAGAATAAATGGGGTTGGTAAATAATACCACCCCCATACCTCCTAGTATAAGAACCGATCCCAGAAAGACTAAAAGAAAATCATGTATTGGTCCGGGCAAATCCATTATATGTAAAATAAGAGATAAATAAATAGAAATGTTTTTCATGACCTTATTGAGACCCGACCAGAAATTTTTTTTTTTATGATTTTTGAGCAATTCCTAATTTAATCCTAAGTAAATAAATACTAAGGGATATGAATAAATCTGAGTACTATTATTGGACTAATTTCATTCTTTATCTGAAAGAGTCGTTCTAATTCTAAACGATATATTTTAAAACAATTATGGATATATTAATTAATGGATTTTCAATCCAAATTAAGACGCGTTTCTTACCAACCAATCAATAGTTGGTATTTGTAGTTATTGACCAAACAACACGAAAGAAACCTAAATTCCTTCTATATTAGTTATTAGTAAAGTAATTCTAAATTATTCGTTAATAAGAGATTTACTTATTTATTTGAGGCGAATTCAAAATTGTTCGAATTGTATAATCGTCAATTACTGACATTGGTAAACGACCCAAAGCAATTTGATTATAATTCAATTCGTGACGATCATAAGTAGAAAGTTCATATTCTTCAGTCATTGATAAACAATTCGTTGGACAATACTCAACGCAATTACCACAAAATATACAGACTCCGAAATCAATACTGTAATTAAGCAGCCGTTTCTTGCGAATATCGGTTTCCAATTTCCAATCAACAACGGGTAGATCTATAGGACATACACGAACGCATACTTCACAAGCAATACATTTATCAAATTCAAAATGGATTCGACCGCGGAAACGCTCCGCGGTGATTGATTTTTCATAAGGATATTGAATAGTTACGGGTAAACGATTTGCGTGGGATAAAGTAATCATGAAACTTTGACCAATGTACCTTGCAGCTCGTACTGTTTGTTGACCATAATTCATGAACCCAGTTACCATAGAGAACATATCGTTAATATATATATGAATAGTTTTATGTTTGTTTATTTCTCTTGTTTGAGACACGTTGTGAATATAGAATGTTACTTTACAGTGAAAAGAGTTGGAAAGAAGTTGTTAATAATAGATTACCGAGAGAAATAGGTAAAAGAAATTTCCATCCAAGATTCAATAGTTGGTCCATTCTTAGCCTCGGTAAAGTCCATCTTGTTGTGATAGGAATGAACAAGAACAAATAAGTTTTAGCTAATGTAATAAAGATACCAATTATCGCTCCAAAAACTCCACATGTTTTATTTATTTCAAAAAGCTCAGAAACATATATGTCCGGAATAGATATATTCCAACCTCCCAAGTAAAGAACTGTTACAAATAATGAAGAAACCAATAGGTTGAGATAGGAAGCAACATAAAATAACCCAAATTTTATACCCGAGTATTCGGTTTGATAACCTGCTACTAACTCTTCTTCTGCTTCTGGTAAATCAAAAGGTAATCTCTCACATTCTGCTAGGGAAGAAATAATAAAAATGATAAACCCTATAGGCTGACGCCACAAATTCCATCCCCAAAAACCATATTTTGATTGCGCCTCAACAATATCAATTGTACTTGAACTGTTAGATAATTATAGTCGGTGATACCATCACTGTTACCATCGCTATTACAGAACCGTACATGAGATTTTCACCTCATACGGCTCCTTGAAGGCCAGAAATAAATATAGGGACCGCGTCAGTATTCTTTTTTGAATCTTGATATGTTTGTAGGATGGATAACTATCGGCCGGTCCCAAATTAGACCAATTGAATTCTGTCTGTTATAATTATTTTAATTCAAAATTAAATAAAAAAAGTACTTCTGAATTGATCTCATCCTTTCTTTAATTTAATAATTTCAATAATAATTTCAATTCTTCTTTGTTCAGTAATAACTTAACTGTTCAATAAAATACTTCTTGTAAAAATATCAATAACCCGTTGGTTTCACGTACGAAAAAAAAAAAATTCTATATTAATTAATGAATTATGACACAAATTATATATCTATTAATATGTATATGGGAAAGAATAAAAGTAACAAAGAATAAATAAAGTATATCTTTTTTTTTTTTTTTCGTTCCTATTCTTCTTTCTATTTCTGAGAAAAAGAGGGCTTTCAAAATAAAGTAAAGGATTATTTCGTTTCGAATAGTTATTTATTAAATCGGTGGATAGGAGTATACTCTGGATTGGAATCGTGTCATGGGGAGTACTGCCTGATCATTTCTACCAACTTCAAGCCCCAATTAGTATTCTTTGTTTGTATATTATGTAAAAATGTCCTTTTGGAGAATTTACATAATCTCCATTACTAATCCTTTCCATATGTTCGTGTTTCTAACCATCCACTCGTTTTTGCTCAATCCCCCGTTATGCTAATACATAAAAATGATAGTGAAAGCTCAATACGGTTGATCTTTTGAACCCGCTTCAAGTCAGGATGACTAATCAACCAATCTTGGGGGAAACGGTCTCTTCTGTTTATTTCCGCTTAACTCTCTAACTCTTATACATAGAAAATGAGAATCAATCTTTTTACTGCGAATTTATATATAAGCTGTTTTCTTTCACTCATATAACTATTTGATTTAGTTCATCAACCCGAATAATGAATAAAAAAAAATTAAGATATCTACTCAATCCATTCCAACCCTTTCCTTGAAAGGAAGGAATAGAGAAAAGTTTATGTCTATGTATCAACGAATCGCACGTAGAGATATTGATAACACACATAAAGTTAATGGTATTTCATAACTAATCGATTGAGCAGCAGCTCGTAGACCGCCTAAAAAGGAATATTTATTATTTGACCCGTATCCCGACATAAGAAGTCCAATTGGAGCAATACTGGAAATGGCAATCCATAAAAAAACACCGATATTGAGATCCGCTAAAACAAGGTGATATCCAAAAGGAACTACTGAATAGCTTACTAAAATTGATATGACTGCTATGGATGGCCCGATACTGAATAAACGAGTATCCCCCCTAGATGGAAAAAGATTTTCTTTGAAAAGTAGTTTTGTCCCATCTGCTAGAGCTTGAAGAACTCCCAAAGGGCCGGCGTATTCAGGTCCAATACGTTGTTGTATCCCTGCCGATATTTCTCTTTCTAACCATACAATTACCAGTACGCCTATTGTGATTCCCACTACAAGAGTCAAAATAGGAACAAGAACCCATAGAATTCCATAAACCTCTTTAAAAAATTCTAATCTAGAAAAAGAATCGATATCTTGTACTTCCGGTGTATCAATTATCATTTCAACGATCAACTTCTCCCATAATGATATCTATACTACCTAGTATCGTCATAATATCAGCCAATTTCATTCTTTTAACTAACCGCGGAAGAATTTGCAAATTGATAAAACCCGGCGGGCGGATTTTCCATCTCCAAGGAAAACCACCCTGATCCCCTATGAGAAAAATTCCCAATTCTCCCTTTGGGGCTTCTACTCTCACATAAAGTTCTTGTTTCGGCAATTCAAATGTAGGAGACGGCTTTTTACTAATAAATCGATATTCAAAATCATTCCATTCCGGATTCCTTTCTCTATCAAAGTATCGTATTTCTAAATTCTCATAGGGTCCCCCTGGAATTCCTTCCAGGGCCTGTTGAATAATTTTTACGGATTCTATCATTTCACCAATTCGGACTAGATAACGAGCCAATGAATCTCCTTCTTTTTGCCACTGTACTTCCCAATCAAATTCGTCGTAACATTCATAATGATCAACTTTACGAAGATCCCATTGTATTCCGGAAGCTCGCAGCATTGGTCCCGATAAACCCCAATTTATTACTTCCTCTCTACCAATAATGCCTACTCCCTCGACTCGTTCTAAAAAAATAGGATTTCGTGTAATAAGTTTTTGATATTCAGCAACTCTTGTTAAAAAATAATCGCAGAAATCCAAACATTTATCTATCCAGCCATGAGGTAGATCGGCCGCTACTCCTCCGATACGAAAATAATTATGCATCATTCTCATACCGGTGGCAGCTTCGAATAGATCATATACTAATTCTCTTTCTCTGAAAATATAGAAAAAGGGAGTTTGTGCACCAATATCCGCCATAAAAGGACCGAGCCATAACAGATGAGAAGCTATACGACTCAACTCCAACATAATTATTCTGATATAGCTGGCTCTTTTAGGTACTTGAATATTTCCCAACTGTTCCGGTCCGTTTACAGTTATTGCTTCTGTGAACATAGTAGCTAAATAATCCCACCGTGTTACATAAGGCAAATATTGTATAATTGTTCGATTTTCCGCAATTTTTTCCATTCCTCGGTGTAAATAACCCAATATTGGTTCACAGTCAATAACATCTTCACCATCTAGAGTAATGATGAGTCGAAGAACACCATGCATTGATGGGTGGTGGGGGCCCATATTGACTATCATGAGGTCTTTTCTTGTAGCCGGTATATTCATAGGTTTTTCCTCGATTCATTCTTTCATGAATTGCTGAAAACGAAAAAAAGTTCATTAAAATTCAAGATCTAATAAATCAAATAATTCAAAATGCCTTTATAAAAATAAAATTAACGAGTTTTTGACTCCCGAATATCCAACCGATTAATTAATTCTTTATAACATATTCTATTTTTCTTTGACAAATAAGACAGTAATCGTTGGCGTTTTCCCAGAATTTTACGTAAACCTCTCTGAGATAAATAGTCTTTTTTGTGTAATTGTAAATGTGAAGTAAGTCTTCGTATCCTATTGGTGAAACTAACTATTTGAAATTCAACAGATCCTCTGTTTTCGTCTTTTTCTTCTTGTGAAATAACTGAGATGAATGAATTTTTTACCATAAACTGAAATCTTCTCTCCCCCCCCTCTTTTTATTTTAAGATATTTTTTATTGATAGATATCTTTATTGATCAGTAATAATAATGCCCCTAATTTCTATTTGGTATATACAAAAATTTGTATTTCGTTATTAATTTCTAATTTTTTTAATTTAATAAAACTTACTCAATCCTATTTTCATTTTAAAATTGGATTTGAAAGGGGATACAAAAGTATGGTTGGTTTCTTCACTCACAAAAGATAAAAGTTTCGACCTAAAATAAGAAAATTTTGTTCATTCTAGATCTAATTGATATGTCATTGAATTAGTATCATGTATCAGAATGGAATGTAAGACAATGTATGCGTGCATCTCTTTGTCGTCATAGACCAGATATGGTATGGGAAATATAGGAAAAATGTACTATTAATGAATTTTCAATCGCGGATACATATGTATCCTTACCATACTGAAACAACTGCCATTATTCGTATTAAACCAATAACGATTCATACAAGCTAAATCTTCTAATCGATAATTGGGCCAAAGAAATAGCTTTAATTTTATAAGTTTTTTTTTATATTTTTTGCTTTTATCCACAACTTGACTGTTTACCTCATTCCCATTACAAAAAGATGCCTTTCTATGTCTATTCTTAGAATTTAAACAAATTAGAATTCGCAATTCTCTACGACGTCTAGGCGATAAAATATTTTCAGGAACAAACAAATCATAATTTTTTTTATATCTATTTCCCGTCATCTTTTGATGTTTTGTAATGACTTCATCAGAATTCTTATCAACATGTTTTTTTTCTCGGTATCTTTGATTTATTTGATGTTTACTTTTATGAACTAATGAAATACCGAGGGTTTGATACATAATAAATTTTCCATCATTTTTTATAGCTAGACGAATTGGTTCAATAATCAAAAATCCCCTTTTAATAAATTCTGTAAGAGTTACATCTTTCTGAATCGTCAAAATATCCAGACTCATTTCGCCCCTTTGAATAGAGGATATAGTAATTTCTCTTGGATTTATCAGTCTAAGCAAGAGACAATATACGTTGATGTTATTGATTATTTTTTTATTTAAAGAATCATCCCATCTCAATTGAAAATACAAATACCTTTTTAGGAAGAAATCAAACTCCGCTTTTGTATTGATCTTGTATTGCTTTTTATTTCTATGTTTTTTCATGTCCGATCCCGTATAATCTTCTTCAACATCTTTTTCTTGGTTTGAAAGAGCTGATTTAAGATCTGCTTGGCCCGTGGATTCTTTTTCTCCTTGATTTCGGTTTTCTAATTCAAGAGATTTTTTTTCATTCGACGATATTGATATAAAAGGATCTCTTTTTTTATTTCCAGTGATGCTTTTGTTTTCACTAGCATTTTTTTTTATATTAGAATTAAAAAGTAGTAATTTAATTGGTATAACCCACGGTTTCATTTTATACGTATTATAAAGTCTCACAAATTCTGGCAAGAACCAAAGTTCCAGATTTGATATGGGACGACTTAGTATTTCTTCATTCATTCCCATCCAATCCAAAAGGGGTTTTTGTTTGGATAGGTTGATTTTTTGATCTTGCTGAAGTGTGAGATAAAAAAGACTCTTATTATTGATTTTATCAATTATTTGATACTTATTAACCCTAGTCTTAGTATATTTATTACTGTTAGTGTCAGTATCAATATTGATCCAGGCCTCAATATCGACCTTCGTTTTAAGACAAAAATCGAGAATTCTCCAATCAAAAAATTTTCTATCCGTATTTTTATCCATATCTCGAATATCATCTTCTACCATTTCTACCATATTAAATGATTTTTGTTTATGTGTGTTGTAATTATAAAAAATATCTTGGTTCGTTTTTACTTGTAATGGTGATCCATAAATTGAAGAGTACTTCTTAGTTTCAGAATTTATAGATTTATATGCTAAAAGATCATATCTATATTGTTTTTTAAAATTATCCTTTTGATTCAATAATAAATCCGTTTCCATTTTTGTTTTTTTTTCGTAGTGAATTAATTCATCTTTTTCATATAAATCACACAAATCTTTATATAAATCTTTATTTTGAGCTATACAGTTCAATATATTTCGCCATTTTTGTGGTACTACTCTAGACCATTTAATTTGAGATACATCACATTGATATTGATAATGACTCCTTAACCAATTTGTCCATTGATTCATTCCAGAATTGCGAAGATTCTTAGGTCTTAATTCGGAATGAAATAGTTCTTGTCTTACAACAAAAAAATCCTTTATTTCATTCTTAAGAAAAAGGGGGGTTCCATTATATTGAAATACGGATTTCAATTTCTCTAACTTAATAAGTTTGGTTTGTGATAATTTGTAAAATACATATGCTTGTGAAAAGTAAGATAAGTCAAAAAAAGTCTTTGAATTAAGACTAATATTAGTATTAGAAAGTGACTCTTTTATAATCGAAATAAATTTAATTAAACTTTGATTTGTTTTATTAATTCTTTCTTGATTTGCTTCATTACTGTTAATGTTTTTATTAATAATTTTTTTTGTTGATTCAAGAAAAAGTTGTGTATTGATACTAGGAATATTAATCATAGATAGAAAGATATCTATGTATATCTTTTCAATGAAAAATATTATAAAATAATGGGATTTACGGATTAATCGAGCAGTTCTTCTTTTTAATATCTGCCAAATATTTTTTTGTGATTCCAATCTTTTATCATCATAACTTATTTTGTTAGAACTCAAATTTCTATTTGAAGTTATAAATCCCTTTTTCTTGTCTTTTGTAATTTTTTCTATTTGATTTATGATGGTGTTTATTCTATCAGTCAGATCTTGCATTTTTTTTTCTGTTAATGAATAATTTGTCCAATCCTGAGATCTAATTTGAATGGACGATTCCTGAATCATCCGATTACTGATTATTGAATCTTTTTTAATTTCACTCAATTCATATACTTCTATTTCTCTCAATCCAAATAATATAATTGGGTTTATTTTTGAGAGTTCTTTTATTATTTCTTTTATAAACAGAATGTTTTTAATGATCCATTTTTTTGGTTTTTTTGAGACATTTAGAAACAATTTTGTTTGTTCTTTTAAAATTCCTAGAATTATAAAACATTTCTTTTGCAATTTTTTAATTTTTTTTTTGAGTTCTTTTAAAATAGGTTCAAAAAATGAAAGTTTTTTTCTGGGAGAACCAAAAGGTAGTTCAGCTTCCATTCCAAAAATTGTTAAAAAACAAAAATCATTTTTTTGACCTTGCTTTTTCATTGGATCGTTATAAGGGGCTCGTAACTTAGATCTGTGCCAAGGTTTAAGACGAAAAGGAAATAGGATCTTGATCTGAATGCCGTCTGTTAACCAGTTTTTTGGAAATTCTTTTTCTGATAATTGAACGCCGTTATAGGTACATTTAACATGCATTTCTCTATTCCAATCCTTTAAGTCCTCATACCATTCCGGAAATTGAAATAATAGTATACGGACGATATTTTTAGCTATTATCAATGAAGGTAATATAATATATTTTCTAAGAATTGATTGGGTTACTAATAAAAAACCTCTCATTACTTGAGCAAGTAAAATACTATCCCAGGCTTCCGCTATTTGTATACGCACTTTCTCCTTTCTTTTGTCTTCTTCTTTTTTGTCCTCCTCTTTTTTTTTCGCGCTTTCTTTTGTCTTTTTCTCTGTATAATTCGAAATTGTGAATTCTGTGTTTTTACACATCCAATTTCTAAAATTTTTTTTCATCCGTTCAGAAATATCAAAAAAAAAAAAAAAAGATTTGTCTATTCGGTCCAAAAAAAGAGGGGAATGCGCATTTGCTTCAAAGAGTTTCCAAGTAACTGTTTTACGTCTTTGAGCGCGCATGGAGCCTTTGATTATGTCTCGACGAAAATCCGATTGTTGGGAATAACGTATCAAAGCAACTTCGCCTGTTTGATCAGTATTATTAGTTTCTTTGGTATTAGTATAAGCATCAGTATTTTGTTGGTTATCAGTAAAAATCACTACACGTTTGGATTTTCTTGAACGAATCTGATGATCCTCTACCACAGTTTCTTCGGTTTCCCCCTCCTGTTGTTCAAAATCGTTGATTAATTTGTATGACCATCGAGGAACTTTTTTATTAATTTCTTTTATTCCAATAGATTTTTTTTTAATCATTTTATCGTTG